ATATACGCCTTTTTTTAGGGGGTCTACATCCATTATGTGGCATAGGGGTTGCATCGCGTACATAACTTAATACTATACCACTTCTATGAATGGCTCGTAGTGCTCCATCTCTTCCGGGACCAGGACCCCTTATTATGACTCCTGCTCGTTGCATACCCTGATCCACCACCGCCCAAATAGCATTTTGGACTGCGACTTGAGCAGCAAAAGGTGTCCCTCTTCTTGCGCTCTTGAATCCAGAAGTACCGGCGGAAGACCAAGAAACCACCCGACCTCGTACATCTGTAACAGTTACAATGGTATTGCTGAAACCCGCTTGAACATGAATAACTCCTTTTGGTATTCTACGTACATTTCTACGTGAACCAATACGTCCACTCCTACGCAAACCAGTACGTCCACTCCTACGCGAACCAATTCTTGGGATAGGTTTTGCCATCTTTTATCATCTCATAAATATGAGTCAGAAATCTACGGGGATATTCATTTCATGTTAAAAATTTTTGATCTTTGATTTTTTGACTTAGATGAGTCCTTCCTCAAGTTAGTTGCTTTTAAGAAAGGTTGTTCTTATCCTTGTCTTTGTTTATGTTTCGAGTTGGAGCAAATCACTATAATTCGTCCGCGCCTACGAATCAGTCGACATTTTCCACAAATTTTACGAACAGAAGCCTTTTTTTTCATATTTAGAATTCCCTACTTTTGCAACTTTTGCATTTTGTAATCCACTCTTTGTTTGAAAGAAAAAAATCTCTTTCATTTTGGAACCCCGAATTAGATCCCCACGAGGAGAATGGAAAAAAAACAAAAAATACCTAATCATTCGAATCTTTGTTGTCAAGTCGATAAATTATACGTCCTCTGGTTGAATCATAACGACTTACTTCAATTTTTACTCGATCCCCCGGTAGTATACGTATAAAACTGCGTCGAATCTTCCCCGAAATATAACCCAGAATTAAATCTTCATTATCTAAACGGACCCGGAACATACCGTTGGGAAGTGATTCCGTAATTAGACCTTCATAGATCAATTTTTGTTCTTTTTCCATTCTAGGCGACCTCCCTTGAACTAGCAACTAGTAGAGGTGTAGCCATATAACCGATCCTTCCTCTCTTTTTTGCAGATAGTAAGTTACAGATCGAATTAGGATGCCAAAGGAGAAGGATCACCATATATAACATAAAAGTTCTCCCCCAATTTTTTTTAGTCGGGCTTCTCGATCTGTCATTATACCTTGAGAAGTAGAAAGAATTGCAATCCCCATTCCACCTAAAATCTTAGGAATTCGTTGATAGTTAGAATAGAGTCGTAGACCAGGTCGACTGATACGTTTGAAAATCGTTTTATGTATATCTTTCCTAGTCTTTCTTTTATGTCGCAGGGTTAAAACCAAGAAATATTTGTTATTTTCCCGATGTTTTCTAACGTTTTCAATAAAACCTTCCTGTAGAAGTATTTTAACAATCTTTTCAGTGATATTAGTAGATGGTATTCGAACTGTTTCTTTTTTGTTCATGGCAGCATTTCTTATCGAAGTTATTATATCGGCAATAGTGTCTCTACCCATACTAGAATTCTTTTTGTCCTCCAATTTTGGTTTGATATAATCAACATGTTTTTTTATGAATTAGGAAATATATACTTGAGACAAAATCCGTTAATTGATTGATCCATTTCAAATACGTTACGATATTCAAATTTCATCTATTAGTATTTTCATCCACTCGTATTTATAATACCTCAGGAGCTAATGATAGTATTTTAGTAAAATTGAACTGTCTCAATTCTTCAACAATTGCACCAAAAATCCGAGTTCCTTTTGGATTTCCTTTTTGATCAATCACAACTGCTGCATTGTCATCATATCGTATTGTCATACCGTTGTCACGTTTGAATTCTTTACGTGTACGTACAATTACAGCTCTAATTACTTCTGATTTTTTTAGAGGCATACGGGGCACTGCTTCCTTGATTACCGCAACAATAACGTCACCAATACGAGCATATTGACGATTACTAGTCCCTAAGATTCGAATACACATTAATTTTCGAGCCCCGCTGTTATCCGCTACATTCAAAAGGGTCTGAGGTTGAATCATATTTTATCCGTTCTTTCAATGCAAAGAGTGAAGGAAAAAAGAAATATTATGTGTCCAGAAATCAAAAAATCCTCTTTCTTGTATTTTTCATAACTAACATTTCTTTGCTTTGGTTCTACATCCTTATTTCGCAATAACAAATTGAGTTCGTATAGGCATTTTGGACGCAGCTATCTTAATAGCCGTTCTGGCTATAGTTTCTGATACTCCACTCATTTCATAAAGTATTCGACCTGGCTTAACAACGGATACCCAATATTCGGGGGAGCCTTTCCCCGAACCCATACGTGTTTCCGCGGCTCTTAGTGTAACGGGTTTGTCAGGGAATAAACGTACCCATATTTTTCCACCACGGCGTGCATATCGTGTCATTGCTCTTCGACCAGCTTCTATTTGTCTAGCCGTGATCCAAGCGGGTTCAAGTGCCTGAAGAGCATATCTTCCGAAACAAACACGATTGCCTCGATAAGATATTCCTTTCATTCTTCCTCTATGTTGTTTACGGAATCTGGTTTTTTTGGGGTTATAGTTGATGGTTCTTTTTGAATTCCATCTCTACTGCAGAACTGGACATGAGAATTTCTTCTCATCCAGCTCCTCGCGAATAAAATAATGCAATAATATTCCTATTATATAGGTATTATTTGATGAAAATATGAAATTCAATCATGGGAGTTTTTGATTAATAAGAAGCTGTATTTGTATTATATATATATATATAATACATAGTCAAACTAGAATTAGACGTCGATTTCTAAATGTCTCTTGTTATTGTAATGAATTCGTCTTTCATTTTTATTTTTTTTTACCCTTATTGAATCACAAAAATTTGTTAATCCGGGAAAAGTCAATAAAAAAAAAAGAGTTTCGCGGGCGAATATTGACTCTTTTCTCCTTCATTCGTGGGCATCAAATCGTGCTATGACCGCTTAGAATAAATGGGTTCCAGGTTCGTTCCGCCATCCTTCCCGATGAATTATTGGGATTCCTTTTCCATAGAATCTTATGCAGTCACGGGTTCCGTCGTTCCTATCGCTTCTACGCGAATGGTTAGGCCTGAACTTTGCAATGGAGCTACTAACTAAATTATTCATTTTTGATTTGAGTCAATTTTCCTTAGTTTCTATTAACTTGGGCTCTTTACTTTGGTTTCTTATGAGTATTGATGCTTTATCACATTGCTTTTCATTCTTATTAGATAATTCCGAGGCCATACATATTTCCTATTATATCATTGAGATTTTCCTTCTGTCTTTCTATCACCCTCCACTTTATTTACATCCCTTTGTTAGAATTCTTAATTTAATCGAATTTCTCATAATCCAATTTTTGATTGAATAAGATTTCAGTTGCTACAACTAGATGATCAATGGATCATATAGTGACTGTTTTGTGGGATTTTGACAATACGAAGCAATAAGCTGGTTTTGAGTTTCTTTCTCTTTCTATAGTTACTAGCTCGTAGTTCCATAGTGTAGGGGTTAGTCCCTTTTTTTAATCCCAACTTGAAAGAAAAAACCAACGAGTCACACACTAAGCATAGCAATTATACCAAAAGAAATGGTCAATCGAATTTTTATTTAACCCTATAGAAATAAAATGAGTCTTTTTTTGTTGATTTTGGATTGAACGGAAAGAATGCAAATTTTTGCCTTTTTTGTTCTATTACTGGATGGAATTGGAATATAATAGGAAGACAAAAAAGGCCTAGTTATTATATTCTTTATTACCTTGTACTTCGACCTCGATTGATTATTATTCCTCGTCTACAAATATCCAAATTTTTATGCCTAATACTCCATGGATAGTTTGAACCTTATAGGAACAATAATCAATTTTCGCACGAATGGTTTGTAGGGGAACTCTACCGTCTCTAACCCATTCGACACGGGCCTTTTCTTTTCCCTCGATCCGTCCTGCAATTTGTACTTGAATTCCTTTTATTGTATCTGTTTCTTCAGTTAATTCAATAGCTTTTTTCATTGCTTTTCGAAAGGCAATTCTATTTTTTAATTGGAAAGCTAGATATTCTGCAAGAATAGTGGGTTGTGCATAAGGTTTTTCAACTCTTGTGATAGCAATGTTCAGTTTATGGTTTACCGAATTTAACTTTTTTTGTACATCCATCTGTAATTCTTCAATTCCTCGCGTTTGGCCTTCCATTAATAAATTTGGGAACCCCATATGGATTATGACCTGGATTAAATCGAGTCTTTTTTGAATTTCTATACGTGCAATTCCAATTCCTTCGGAATCGGAGGATATTCTCATATTTTTTTGTACATAATTCTTGATACAATCTCGTATTTTTTTATCTTCTTCAAGACCCGCGGAAAAATTTTTTGGTTGTGCGAACCAAAAGGAATGATGACTTTGAGTTGTACCAAGTCTGAAACCGAGTGGATTTATTTTTTGTCCCATATTTTTCTATTATGTTCTCTTTTCATCCATATGTTATTTTTAAGTCTTAATCGAAATCTTTGCTTTATATAAAAATTATTTCGATTTTTCTTTCAATACAATTGTTATATGACAGGTGCGTTTTCTTATTGCATAACTACGTCCTCTAGCCCGAGGTCTTAACTTTTTAACAATAACACCTCTATTGACTTCAGCTTTACTAATAAATAAATCAGCTTCGTTCAAACCCATATTATGACTAGCATTTGCTGCTGCAGAATAAACCAATTTTAAAATGGGATAAGATGCTCGATAAGGCATGAGTTCCAGTATCATAAGTGTTTCTTCATAGGAACGCCCGCGAATTTGATCAATTACTCTTTGGGCTTTGAAAACAGACATAAATAGATGTTGAGCTAAAACTTTGACTTCTATGCCCGATGTATTTGAGTTCTTCTTTATCATAAGGTTAGTTACCCCACACCCATAGATGATGAGCAATTATTTGATTTCTATTTTTTTTTTTTTTTTTTTTATTCTTTATTCTATTTTTTATTCTTTATTATATTATGGAATTTGTCTATTTAATATCTATTAAATTCATATCTATCTATTAATATCTATATATTCATATATTAATAGATAGATACTCCATATATGGATACTATCCATATTCTATATATACTATTGGATATAGTATATATTAACTTATTCATTTTTGAATTTGAATTGATTTTCACTTAATTTCATTTTTTAACCTACCCATTTATAATTTATATATGTATATATTTTTTTTATTTGCTTTTATTTGCTTCTAATTTTTTTTGCTTCGAATCCATTTCTAGTTTCTAAATGTTTTATTGAAATCTTTCTTATTGAATGGATTTCTTTCTTATTTTCTGTTTTTATATGTTTGATATGTTCAATCTATTTAATTTCAAAATCCATTTCATTTAACATATATTATTTATTCATTAATTTCTCTATTTATTTATCTATATTTTTCTCTATTTATTTATCTATATTTATTTATCTATTAGTATTAAATTAGTATTAAATGCATTAATATGCAAATTCTATATGAAAATATTGAATTGAAAAAAAAAAATATTGAATTGAAAAAAGAGGTATTGGAAAAAAAAGAAAGAAAAATTTCCTAATGAAAATTCACAATCAATATTAAATAAATATATCAAAATCAAAAGAAATGAAAAAATGAACAAAAATTAACGACGAGATCGATTATCGTTTTTTGTTGCATGTTCACCAAAAGTTCGAGTAGGTACAAATTCTCCCAATTTATGGCCTATCATATGATCTGTTATATAAATGGGTAAATGCTCTTTTCCATTATGAATAGCAATTGTATGACCAATCATTGGGGGTATAATGGTAGATGCTCTAGACCAAGTTACTATTGTTTCTTTTTCTTCTCTCATATTGAGTTTTTCAATTTTTTCCAATAAATGCTTAGCCACAAAAGGATTCTTTTTTAGTGAACGTGCCACAACTTCTAACTCCTTTAAATTGCAAAGATGTGAAAGAATAACAAGATTATTTCAAATTCTCAAAATTCGATTTTCATTCAATATTCCTATTTACGGCGACGAAGAATAAAACGATCACTATATTTTTTCCTTTTCCGAGTTCTTCTTCCAAGTGTAGCATAGCCCCAAGGGGTCGTAGGTTTTTTTCTACCAATTGGGGCTTTCCCTTCACCGCCCCCATGGGGATGGTCTACAGGGTTCATAGCAGTTCCTCTTACTACGGGACGCTTACCTAGCCAACATTTAGATCCGGCTCTACCCAAACTTTTTAGCTTCACCCCAACATTACCTACTTGTCCGACTGTTGCTAAGCAGTTTTTGGATATCAAACGGACCTCCCCAGATGGTAATCTTAATGTGGCCGATTTACCTTCTTTTGCAATCAGTTTCGCTCGAGCACCTGCTGCTCTAGCTAATTGTCCACCCTTTCCCAGTGTGATTTCTATATTATGTATGGCCGTGCCTAAGGGCATATCGGTTGAAGTGGATTCTTCCTTTTTCTCAATAAGAACCCCTTCCCAAACTGTACAAGCTTCTTCCAAAGCATACGGCTTTCTAGATGTATATGATGATATCTAGACAGATGGATCTTATATGATCGTATGATGAAGTACCATATTTTTGGATAGATAGGAATCCAAATCTGCCGAATCGCTCATGTTATGATCTCTTCTACATCCTAGGTCTCCCCGTTCCATCATCTGGCTTATGTTTTTCATGTAGCATTCAGACCGAATGACTCTATGAAATTACGTCGATACTTCCACATATTACGGGTAACGTAGGAGACATCTCTATTTTTCCCCGGGGGGTCTTTCTAATTACAGCTTTCAATTCGCCTCTGACCATCAAATTAAATGTGAATAACCCGTCTTTGAAACAAGGGGCGCTTCCGGTTCTGTCCGTGCTTCAAACAATTTTGTCTTCTCCATATTACCATATCTCTAGAGTCAATAATTGTCTATGAAGAACTACTGAACTCAATCACTTGCTGTCGTTACTCAACAGTTTTCTGTTGAGGTCTATCCTGTAGAGGTACTCAAATTGGATCAGTGATCGATTTATAGGTTTCGTCGTAAACCTAATTGGTTACTTCCAATTACGTAAATCAATAGTTCAAACCGCACTCAAAGGTAGGGCATTTCCCATTGATATAGGAACTTCTGTACCAGAACCAATGGTATCTCCAATTATAGCCCCTCTGGGATGTAAAATATATCTCTTCTCACCATCCCCATAGTGTATGAGACAAATGGATGCATTTCGATTAGGGTCGTATTCTATGGTTACGATTCTACCGGATATGTCTTTTGCATTCCGTCGAAAATCAATTTGACGGTATAGACGCTTATGACCTCCCCCTCTATGCCTTGCGGTAATGATTCCTCTGGCATTACGACCTTTACCACAATGATGCTGTCCATAAATCAAATTATTTCGTGGATTGGATTTCATGTCTACGGCTCCGTTGCGTGTGCTCGGGGTAGAAGTTTTGTATAAATGGATGGCCATGCTATCCTTGTTATTAAGTATTTTGCTTTAAGTTCTTTTCTCTATAAGAGGTGGAATAGAATAACCCGGTTGAAGCGTAATGATCATACGTCTGTAATGCATTGTATGTCCCATAATAGGTCTCACTCTTCTACCCTTTCGGGGGAGTCGATGACTATTCATAGCTATTACCTTGACACCAAAGAAGAGTTCGACCCAATGCTTTATTTCTGTCCTAGTTGATCCTGATTCGACATTAGAAGTATATTGATTGTTCCCCAATAACCGAATACTTTTTTCTGTAAATACTGCGTATTTGATTCCATCCATAAATCCATTTTCTTCCCTATGAGTTCCAGTATCGATAAGAATTCGAGTTCTTATTGTTCATATGTTATGGTATGAATATACCATACCAATTGGTGATGTATAGATGATGAGATTCTATTGATAGAGAGCCAATTCCAATCGACTTATTGAACGTTCCCATCGGCGTGCATCCAGCAGGAATTGAACCTACGAATTTGCCAATTATGAGTTGGGCGCTTTAACCATTCAGCCATGGATGCTTACCAGGGATTATCGTATACTTAACAGGGATTATCGTATATAAGCAAATTCCAATTGAAATCAAATCTTTAGGAGAAATCAATGAAAAACCATGCATTCCAATCCTGGATCTTGGAATTGAGAGAGATCAAGAATTCTCGCTATTTCTTAGATTCATGGATCAAATTCGCTTCACAAGAACGTTTTATGAAACTCTTTGACCCCCGAATTTTGCGTATCCTACTTTTACGCGATTCACAGGGTTCAACAAGCAATCCAGATCTCATGACCAAAGGTGTAGTACTGCTTGTAGTAGCGGTCCTTATATCTCGTATTAACAATCGAAAGATGGTCGAAAGAAAAAATCTCTATTTGATGGAGCTTCTTCCTATACCTATGAATTCCATTGGACCCAGAAATGAGACATTGGAAGAATCTTTTTGGTCTTCCAATATCAATAGGTTGATTGTTTCGCTCCTGCATCTTCCAAAAGGGAAAAAGATTTCTGAGAGTTGTTTCATGGATCCGCAAGAGAGTACTTGGGTTCTCCCAATAAAGAAAAAGGGTATCATGCCTGAATCTAACCGGGGTTCGCGGTGGTGGAGGAACCAGATCGGAAAAAAGAGGGATTCTAGTTGTAAGATATCTAATGAAACCGTAGCTGGAATTGAGATCTCATTCAAAGAGAAAGATAGCAAATCTATGGAGTTTCTTTTTTTATCCTATATGGATGATCCGATCCGCAAGGACCATGATTGGAAATTCTTTGATCGTCTTTCTCCGAGGAAGAAGCAAAACATAATCAACTTGAATTCGGGACAGTTATTTGAAATCTTAGGGAAACACTTGATTTGGTTAGACAATGTGTGGTTGGTAAACAAGGATCCGTTTTTTAGCAAGGTACGGAATGTATCGTCAAATATTCAATATGATTCCACAAGATCCACTTTCGTTCAAGTAACGGATTCTAGCCAATTGAAAGGATCTTCTGATCAATCCAGAGATCATTTCGATTCCATTAGAAATGAGGATTCAGAAGATCCCAAATTGATCGATCAAACAGAGATTCAGCAACTAAAAGAAAGATCGATTCTTTGGGATCCTTCCTTTCTTCAAACGGAACGAACAGAAATAGAATCAGATCGATTCCCGAAATGCCTTTTTGGATCTTCCTCAATGTCTCGGCTATTCACGGAACATGAGAAGCAGATGAATAATCATCCGCTTCCGGAAGAAACCGAAGAATTTCTTGGGAATGCTACAAGATCAATTCGTTCTTTTTTCTCTGACCATTTGTCAGAACTTCATCTGGGTTCGAATCCTACGGAGAGGTCTACTAGAGATCAGAAATTTTGGAAGAAAAAAAAACAAGATGTTTCTTTTGTTCCTTTCAGGCAATCGGAAAATCAAGAAATGGTTGATATATTCAAGATAATTACGTATTTACAAAATACCGTCTCAATTCATCCTATTTCATCAGATCCGGGATGTTATATGGTTCCGAAGGATGAACCGGATATAGACAGTTCCAATAAGATTTCATTCTTGAACAAAAAGCCGTTTTTGGGTTTATTTCGTCTATTCCATGACCGGAACAAAGGGGAATACACGTTACGTCACGATTTTGAATCAGAAGAGAGATTTCAAGAAATGGCAGATCGATTCATTCTATCAATAACCGAGCCGGATCTGGTGTATCATAGGGGATTCGCCTTTTCTATTGATTCCTACGGAAGAGATGAATCGAAAAAGAAATCTTTATTGGTTCTACCCCCTCTTTTTTATGAAGAGAATGACTCTTTTTATCGAAGGATCCGAAAAAAATTGGTCCGGATCCACTGCGGGGATGATTTGGAAGATCCAAAACGAAAAAGAGTGCTATTTGCTAGCAACAACATAATGGAGACAGTCAATCAATATAGATTGGTCCGAAATCTGATTCAAATCCAATATAGCGTCTGTGGGTACATAAGAAATGTATCGAATCGATTCTTTTTCATGTTAATGAATATGGAGACAGTCAATCAATATAGATTGGTCCGAAATCTGATTCAAATCCAATATAGCGTCTGTGGGTACATAAGAAATGTATCGAATCGATTCTTTTTCATGTTAACGAATAGATCCTTCGAATATGGAATTCCAAGGGATGAAATAGGAAATGATACTCTGAATCATATAACTAGAATGAAATATATGATCAACCAACATTTATTGAATTTGAAAAAGAGTCAGAAGAAATGGTTTGATCCTCTTATTTCTCGAACCGAGAGATCCATGAATCGGGATCCTGATGTATATAGATACAAATGGTCCAATGCGATCAAGAATTTCCAGGAACATTTGGAACATTTCGTTTCTGAACAGAAGCAGAAGAACCGTTTTCAAGTAGTGTTCGGTCGATTACGTATTAATCAATATTATCAAGATTGGAATCAATATTATCCAGAGTTCAAGCAAGAGTTCAATCAAAAGTATCAAGATTTGCTTGATTCCTACGAGACTCTCGAAGAAGACAAAAAAAAACGGTTGTCTATGTCACTCTTACTTCGTTGTTCCTTTTTCTATAGGTCAATTGTTCATTCCTTTTTGTCTAAGTCTAAGTCTAAGTCACTTCGTGATTTCTTTTTGTCCAAGTCTCAGTCTAAGTCACTTCGTGATTTCTTTTTGTCCAAGTCACTTCTCTTTTTGTCCAAGTCACTTTCTTTTTTCTTTGAGAGTCTCGGGAATATCCCCATTCATAGGTCCGGGATTCATAGATATGAATTGAAAGACCCGAATGATCAACCCCGCAATCAGTTATTCGAATCAATAGCTGTTCCAATTGTTCATTTGAATAAATTGAAACCCTTCTTATTGGATGATCCTGATACTTCCCAAAGACCGAAATTCTTGATCAATGGAGGCACAATATTACCATTTTTGTTCAATAAGATACCAAAGTGGATGATTGACTCATTCCATACTAGAAATAATCGCAGGAAATGCTTTGATAACACGGATTCCTATTTCTCAATGATATCCCACGATCGAGACAATTGGCTGAATCCCGTGAAACCATTTCATAGAAGTTCATTGATATCTTCTTTTTATAAAGCAAATCGACTTCGATTCTTGAATAATCCGCGTCACTTAGGGTTCTATTGTAACAAAAGATTCCCTTTTTATGTGGAAAAGACCCGTATCAATAATGATGATCTTACATATGGACAATTCCTCAATATCTTGTTCATTCGCAACAAACTATTTTCTTTGTGTGTCGGTAAAAAAAAACATATTTTTTTGGAGAGAGAGACTATTTCACCAATCGACTTACAGGTATCTGACATATTCATACCTAAGGATTTTCCACAAGGTGGTGACGAAACGTATAACTTGTACAAATCTTTCCATTTTCCAATTCGATTCGAGCCATTCGTTCGTAGAGCTATTTACTCGATCGCAGACATTTCACCTCTAACAGAGGAACAAATAGTCAATTTGGAAAGAACTTATTGTCAGCCTTTTTCCGATATGAATCTATCTGATTCAGAAGGGAAGAACTTACATCAGGATCTCCGTTTCAATTCAAACATGGGTTTGATTCACACTCTGCGTTCTGAGAAAGATTTACCATCCGCAAAGAGGAAAAAACGGAAATGCGTTGAGAAATGGCAGATATATAGAACCTTTCAAGGAGATTCAAATCTCTCAAAATGGAATCAGTTCCAAACATATATGCCATGGTTCCTTACTTCGACAGGGTGCAAATATCTAAATTTCACCCTTTTAGATACTTTTTCAAACTCATTGCCGATACTAACAAACTCATTGCTAAGTAGGAGTCCCCAATTTGTATCTATTTTGTATGATATTATGCATGGATCACGGCCAATTCCTCAGAAAAAATTGTGGGCGCTTCTTCGACATTTGCGGCCGCTTCTTCCACATCCACAAGGGAAGGGGATAAGTGAGATTTCGAGTCAGTGTTTTGAGATTTTGAGTCAGTGTTTTGAGATTTCGAGTCAGTGTTTCCAGAATCTTCGTCTTTTTCGGTTGGTGTTGGAAGAAAGGCTTCATCAAAAGAATGAGTCAACCCTTCCATTGATATGGACACGTCGGATATCAACAAATGCTTGGGAGTTCTTCGATTCAATCCTTTTCTTTCTTCTTGTTGTTGTTGTTGGATTTTTCGTTTCTAGAAATCTTTTCCTTCTTCCCCTAGTCTCTAGTGAGTTACTGACAGAGTTCGAAAAGATCAAATCTTGGATGATTCCATCATACATGATTGAGTTGCGAAAACTTTGGGATGTGTATCCTCCATCTGAATCTTTCTGGTTAACGGATCTCTTTCTAGTTGCTCTGCAACAATTAGGAGATTCTCTGGAAGCAATACGGGATTCTGTTTTGGGCAAGCTAATGGGCGTCCATGCCTCTCTGAAATATTGGAATATCAAGAAGAAACATTGGAGTCAAAATCTCATCGATCTCATAAGTATCATACCAAATCCCATCAATCGAATCACTTTTTCGATAAAAACGAGACATCTAAGTCGTACAAGTAAAGAGATCTATTCATTGATAAGAAAAAGAAACTCATGGAGAAGAAAAAAGGGGAAAGAGAATTGGATTGCTGATAAAGTAACATCCTTGGTCGCGAGCCATCCTTGGCTTCGTGATGACGAAAGAGAATTCTTGGTTGAGCTCTCCGACCTAACGACAGAAAAAGAAAAAAGAATTGATCAAATTCTATTGAGTCTGACTCATAGTGATCATTTTTCAAAGACTGACTCTGGTTATCAAAATCCAATGATTGAACAACCAGAATCAATTTACTTACGAGACTTAGTTGACATTCATAACAAGTATCTAATGAATTATGAGTTCAATAGATCCTGTTTAGCAGAAAGACGGGTATTCCTTGCTCATTATCAGACAATCACTTATTCACAAACCTCGTCTGGGGCTAATCGTTTTCATTTTCCATCTCACGGAACACCCTTTTCGCTCCGCTTAGCCCTAGCCCCTCCTAGGGGTACTTTAGTGCTAGGTTCTATAGGAAGTGGACGATCCTATTTGGTCAAATACCTAGCGACAAACTCCTATGTTCCTTTCATTACGGTATTTCCGAACAACACGATTAAGGAGTCTGAACAAGAGTTTCCTGATCCTTACGATCCGAAGGCTCCTAAGCCTCCGGTTTTCCATTTTGGTATTCGTGGTAGTGAGGATAAGGATACCGATATGGATCTTGGTGCTAAGTTTGATGCGGAGCTGATAAGTCTGAGGATGGCGATAAAGGTGCGTCGGGAACACCCAAACCCGAATCTGAGGTATGTTCCAGGGAAGGGCAGAACGGATGTGACCGGTCAATTCCAATTCGTAAGAGCAATGTCTCCTTGCATAATATGGATGCCAAACATTCATGATCTGGCGTCGAATTATCTCTTCCTCGGTCAATTCGTGAACTATCTCTCCAGGGATTGTGAAAGATGTTCCACTAGCAATATTCTTGTTATTGCTTCGACTCATATTCCCCAAAAAGTGGATCCCGCTTTAATAGGTCCGAATAGATTAAATACATGCATTAAGATACGAAAGCCTCTTCTTCCACAACAACAAAAGCACTTTTTAATTCTTTCATATACTAGGGGGTTTCACTTGGAAATGCAAATGTTCCATACTAAGGGATTCGGGTCCAAAACCGTGGGTTCCAATGCACGAGATCTTGCAACACTTAGCAATGAGGCCCTATCAATTGGTATTAGACAGAAGAAATCCATTATAGAAACTAATACAATTGAATTCGCTCTTCATAGACAAATTTGGGAGTTGCAAGGCGACTTCAGAACAGTTTCGGAGCATGGGATACTTTTCTATCAGATAGGAAGGGCTGTTGTACAAACTGTACTTCTAAGTAATTGCCCCCTAGATGCTCTATCTAGCTATCTAAAGAATCTGGGAAGGGGAAGCCATTTGTACAAATGGTACTTCGAACTTGGAACGAGCATGAAGAAATTCACGATACTTCTTTATCTTTTGAGTTGTTCTGCCGGATCGGTCGCTCAAGATCTTTGGTCTCCACTCGGACCCGATGAAAAAAATGGGATCGCTTCTTATGGATTCGTTGAGTATGATTCTGATCTAGTTCATGGCCTATTAGGAGTAGAAGGCGCTCTGGTGGTATCCCCACGGACAGAAAGAGATTGCAGTGAGTTTGCTAATAATCGAGTGACATTGCTTCTTCGGTCCGAACCAAGGAATCCGTTAGATATGATTCAAAATGGATCTTCTTCTATCGTTGCTGGTAGATCGGAAGCGGAATTAGGAGACATCGACCCGAAACAGGAGGAGAAGGATTTATTAAATCAGATACTTTGGGCTCCGAGAATATGGCGCGCTTCTGTAAATCAATTTGATTGGATCGAAAGGCCCAATGAATTGGGATTTATCTTTTTCTCCAGGGCATATCGGAGCCGTGAAAGCATTTATGATTATCATGAACGTGGAAGCCTTTTTGGTCAAAAAGAGGAGGAGGAGGACACTTTTGGTGAAAAAGAGGAGGACACCCGAATCTTTGAAGAGGATTTTCTTCAAGAAAATGATTCGGAGTTCTTGCAGAGTGGAACCGTGCAGGACCAGACACAAGATAGATTTTCCAAAGAACAAGGCTTTTTTCAAATAAGCCAATTCATTTGGGACCCTCCGGATCCATTCTTTTTCCTATTCCAAGCTCGCTCTGTGTTTTCACCTCGAGACTTCTTTGCAAATAAAGAGGAGATGTCAAGGGGGTTTTTGACTTGCCAAGCAAGTCGTCGCAAATATCATTTTCAATTCTGGTTCGTCAAGCATAGGCAAGAAAAGTACTTCGAATTCTTGATTCGTCGCCATAGATGGCTTAGAACCACTAGTTCATTTAGTTCATTATATA